TCTGAGAGCTAGATTTGCCTCAATTATTTGTCTCTTGCCTTCCGCTTTCCGCAAGTTTGCTTCTGCTATTTCAAGAGTTTGCTGAGCTTCTTCTAGATCAATGTCACTACCCTTCTCCGCATCATTTACTAAAACGGTAATCTCATTATTGCCTATTCTAGCAAAACCACCCATCAGAGCCATCGTTACCCATTGGTCGTTAAGGCGTATTCTCAAAATACCGATATCAACAGCTGTGGCAATAGATGCGTGATTTGGTAATACGCCAATTTGTCCACTATTAGTAGATAAAACGATTTCTTTCACTTCTGAATCCCAAACAATTCGATTCGGGGTCAGTACACAAAGATTTAAGATCATTTCTTCAAATTACTCTCCGTTTCTAAGTTCGTAGCCTTCGCAGTAGCTTCATCAATGTTACCTACCAAATAAAAGGCCTGTTCGGGAAGACTATCTAATTCTCCGGAAAGGATCAATTTAAACCCTCTAATTGTTTCTGCTAGGCCGACATATTTTCCCGGAGAACCAGTAAATACTTCGGCTACAAAAAAGGGTTGTGATAAGAAACGCTCAATTTTTCTTGCTCTTGCTACAGTTAAACGATCGTCTTCGGATAATTCGTCCAACCCCAGGATAGCTATAATATCCTGAAGCTCCTTGTAACGTTGTAAAGTTTGCTTAACTCTTTGCGCAGTTTCATAATGTTCTTCACCAACAATTTTGGGTTGGAGCATAGTTGACGTTGAATCTAAAGGATCTACTGCCGGATAGATACCTTTAGCAGCTAATCCTCTTGATAGTACAGTAGTAGCGTCTAAATGTGCAAATGTCGTGGCAGGAGCGGGGTCGGTCAAATCGTCCGCCGGTACATAAACTGCTTGAATAGAAGTTATGGATCCTTCTTTGGTAGAAGTAATTCTTTCTTGTAAAGAACCCATTTCGGTACTAAGAGTGGGTTGATAACCTACAGCGGAAGGCATTCTACCCAACAAGGCGGATACTTCGGATCCTGCTTGGACGAAACGGAAGATATTGTCAATAAATAGAAGTACGTCTTGCTCATTAACATCTCGGAAATATTCCGCCATAGTTAGGGCGGTCAACCCAACTCTCATACGAGCTCCCGGCGGTTCATTCATTTGACCATAGACTAGAGCCACTTTTGATTCTCCAATATTTGCTTCATTAATTACTCCAGATTCTTTCATTTCCATGTAAAGATCATTTCCTTCCCGAGTACGTTCACCTACTCCGCCAAATACGGATACACCCCCATGAGCTTTTGCAATGTTGTTGATTAATTCCATAATTAGTACTGTTTTACCTACTCCAGCCCCCCCGAATAGCCCAATTTTCCCTCCGCGACGATAAGGGGCTAAAAGATCCACGACTTTAATTCCTGTTTCAAAAATCGATAATTTTGTATCTAACTGTATAAAAGCGGGTGCCGATCTATGAATAGGGGATGTTGTGCGAGTATCTACAGGACCTAAATCATCAATGGGTTCTCCCAATACGTTAAAAATTCGGCCTAGGGTCGTTCCGCCAACGGGAACACTTAGAGGAGCCCCTGTGTCAACCACTTGCATTCCTCTCGTTAGACCATCTGTAGCACTCATAGCTACAGTTCGAACTCGATTATTTCCCAATAATTGCTGTACTTCACAAGTCACATTAATTTGTTGACCGATAGTATCTCGACCTTTAACTATGAGAGCGTTGTAAATATTAGGCATCTTGCCGGGGGGGAAAGCTACATCCAACACCGGGCCAATGATTTGAACGATACGTCCCAGGTTTTTGTTTTCCGGTGCGGAAACCCCAGGATCCGAAGTAGTAGGATTGATTATCATAATAATAAATAAAAAATATGTTGAAATTGTTTTTTCGAAAATTTGTGAATCTAAAATCAATGTTCAATAGCAAGTTGCTCGGTTAATTCAATAGATTAATTCAATAATTCAATTAAGAAACGGAAGTTAGCACTCGATTTCATTGGTACTATCCAACGCACCCAATTCAACTTAACTTTTCAATTTCAACGGGTGAGTTTTCAAGTTCAACTAACTCATTTACAAAATAGAAAAAAATATCAAGTGGATGAATAAAACAGCTTATGAAAGCCTTTCATTTGCATCTGTCTATCATTATAAACAATACTATTTATATTATCTATATTCATATTATTTATGGAATTCGAACCGGAACTCTATTTATGATTTCTTTTATCTCACGGGCCTAGAATTTCGTATTTTAGCATATTGATTTACCCTTAGTATTATTATTTATTGTCTTGTTTCATAGAAGAATTATACATATTTTCACATCTAGGATTTACATATACAATATATATCACTGTCAAGGTCAAGGGAGGATTTATTATTATCTTATTATTTAGACCTTTCGATTCAAAAAAGTTAAAGATTACAAATTTGAAAAGTAAGGATTGGGTTGCACTATACATATAAAAGAGTATACAATAATGATGTATTTGGTAAAT